CTCTTCCCCGGTTCCCGCCTACATATACGGGATACTTTAAGAAGTGAACGTCTTTCTTAGCGGCAGGGTCCGGGGAAAGAATGGGAAAGACGATTTCACTATATTTCTGACCGGGAACAGGACCTATCACAAGAATATTTCTTTTAGTGGGTCGATAAATCTGAAAAGACAGATTGCCTATCTTTTCTTTCATCTCAGGAGAAATACGATCAGGAGGAGCTAATTCGAATCCCTCGGGTAAAATAAGCACAGCCCCTACATTCAAGGCCCCCTTTTTACCATTAGCAAGAACTTGTTTCAGTTGCACATCGTAAGGAATTCTAACAACCGCTTCAAATACAGTATCAGGAAGCACAGCTTGTGGAACCTCAATATCCACGGGTTTATTGGCTAAATGGCAATTGGCGCACACAATACGCCCAGTCGCTTCTCGTGGATTTTCATAACCTTGCTGCGCAAAAATGGGATATGCATTTGAAATAGATGTCCGAGTTATTACATAGATCATGATCAATACGGAAATGAATCGAGTCATCTGTTCCCTTACCCCCTCAAAAATATTTCTCTTTTGCATGGTCCAATTATCGATCCGGAAATTTCTACAATAAATCAGGTAGGTCGCCGGTATAGTTTCCTATCCACGATTCTGCCGTTGTACTAGAATAGAATAATTCTACTGAAATATAAGAGAAATCCTCTAGACGAGTAGAAGTATAAAGGGTGAGTATTACGAAGTAACATTCGGATTTGATTGATATCGCCAGATCAAACGAGTCCTTCATTCATTCATTGAATGATAAACCACTACGAGTGAGGGAGATACGCGATTTAAATAATGGAAGATCCAATATTTCAAAATTGTATCTAGAATGACTGGAAAAGTGGAAACAAGACCAGATATAATTTGATCGTTATGAGCAAATTCAAAATTTTTATAGATCGAACCGATCATTAGTTCCCAACCATGGGTCGAGTGAAATCCGATACATAAATCGGTTAATAAAAGAATCGAAAAAGCTTTTATTGTGTCGCTTAAGTTATAGAGGAATTCCTGAACCCAAGAATTAAGAATGACAAGTTCTTCATTACCCAGAATATAATAACCACTTAGAATAGCAAAACAGATTATATTTGTCGAGACATGCAAAAAAATACGGATATGATCCTCGTTGTGCATTTTGACCAATTGTATTGTTTCTTTGTGGATTCCTATACGAAGCTTTTGTATCTTTGTTTCTGGGTACTCCTTTATCATTTCGTCCAACAGGAATAGTTGTTCTAATTCTATGAATCTTTCTAGAACGTTCTTCTCTTGAATATCATTCAAAAAAGTTTCGGATTGCCCGGTATTCCACCAATTAGTAACCCAGGGTTCCAGACTTTTGTTAAAAGAGAGAGAAATACACCAGGGCAAAAAGGCTATAGATGCGAGATATGGAAGGGGAATCAATGCTTTCTTTTTTGTCACCTTGAATCCGTTCTGTGAATTGTTAATGAACCCATTTTACTTCATTCGCCGATTGATTCTATCTGTATCTGATCCGATATTTCTATGAAGCATGAATTCTATAACAAGGTATGGAACCTACGGATCTATTCCTTCTTTTTTTGTATTGTAATTGTACCTTTTCCCTATTATCTCTCCCACTATTCATATTTGTTTTGTTTGTTTGTTTTTTTTTTTTTGCTCGTTGCATCAAATTACAATTGATTGTATCCAATTGTATGACAAAACCCAAATATGGCTTATAAACCTAAACAGAACTTCTTTTGATTATTCTGATGGAACGACCGACTAGCGCGAACTAACATTAACAGCCTCTACTCGTGTCCTAGCTCGTCTGAGAGCTAGATTCGCCTCAATTGCCTGTCTCTTACCTTCAGCCCTACTCAAGTTAGCTTCAGCTATTTCAAGAGTTCGCTGAGCTTCTTCTGGATCAATATCACTACCCCTCTCCGCATCATTTACTAAAACGGTGATCTCATTATTACCTATTCGAGCGAAACCGCCCATCAGAGCCATCGCTAACCATTGGTCGTTGGGGCGTATTCTCAAGATACCTATATCTACGGCCGTGGCAATAGGAGCGTGGTTTGGTAATACGCCAATTTGGCCGCTATTAGTCGATAAAATAATTTCTTTCACTTCTGAATCCCAAATAATTCGATTAGGAGTCAGTACACAAAGATTTAAAGTCATTTCTTCAATTTGCTCTCCACTTCTAAGTTCATGGCCTTCGCGGTAGCTTCATCGATGTTACCTACCAAATAAAAGGCCTGCTCGGGAAGACCATCTAATTCTCCGGAAAGGATCAGTTGAAACCCCCTAATGGTTTCCGCGAGACCAACATATTTTCCTGGAGAACCAGTAAATACTTCTGCTACGAAGAAAGGTTGTGATAAGAAACGCTCAATTTTTCGTGCTCTTGCTACAGTTAAACGATCCACTTCCGATAATTCGTCCAACCCAAGGATAGCTATAATATCTTGAAGTTCTTTGTAACGTTGTGAAGTTTGCTTAACTCTTTGCGCAGTTTCATAATGTTCCGCCCCAACAATCCTAGGTTGGAGCATAGTGGACGTTGAATCTAAAGGATCTACCGCTGGATAGATACCTTTAGCAGCTAATCCTCTTGAGAGTACGGTAGTAGCATCTAAATGTGCAAATGTCGTAGCAGGGGCAGGGTCGGTCAAATCGTCCGCAGGTACATAAACTGCTTGAATGGAAGTTATAGATCCCTTTTTGGTAGAAGTAATTCTTTCTTGCAAAGAACCCATTTCTGTACTAAGGGTGGGTTGATAACCCACAGCAGAAGGCATTCTACCTAATAAGGCGGATACTTCCGACCCCGCTTGGACGAAACGGAAAATATTGTCTATAAATAGAAGTACGTTTTGTCCATTAACATCTCGGAAATATTCCGCCATGGTTAGGGCAGTCAAACCAACTCTCATACGAGCTCCCGGCGGTTCATTCATCTGCCCATAGACTAGAGCTACTTTTGATTCTGCAATATTTTGTTCATTAATCACTCCAGATTCTTTCATTTCCATGTAAAGATCATTTCCTTCACGAGTACGTTCGCCTACTCCGCCAAACACAGATACACCCCCGTGAGCTTTGGCAATGTTGTTGATCAATTCCATGATGAGTACTGTTTTACCCACCCCAGCCCCCCCGAATAGTCCGATTTTTCCTCCGCGGCGATAAGGAGCTAAAAGATCTACCACTTTAATCCCTGTTTCAAAGATTGATAATTTGGTATCTAACTGAGTAAAAGCAGGCGCAGATCTATGAATAGGGGATGTTGTGCGAGTATCTACGGGCCCTAAATTATCAATAGGCTCCCCAAGAACGTTGAAAATTCGTCCGAGAGTCGCCCCGCCGACTGGAACACTTAGAGGGGCTCCCGTGTCAATCACCTCCATTCCTCTCATCAGACCGTCTGTAGCACTCATAGCTACAGCTCTAACTCGGTTATTTCCTAATAATTGCTGTACCTCACAAGTTACGTTTATTTGCTGGCCGACTGTATCTCGACCCTTAACTACCAAAGCGCTGTAAATATAGGGCATCTTGCCCCGGGGAAAAACTACATCCAGTACCGGACCAATGATTTGAGCAATACGCCCCGGTTTTTTTTCTTCAAGTGTGGAAACCCCAGGACCAGAAGTAGTCGGATTTATTTTCATAATATAATAATAATAATATTAAATTTAAATATTAAATAATAATTAAGAAAGTTAAATATGTCGAAATTTTGCGAAGATTGCCGAATCGAAAATAAATATCCGATAGCAGGTTGGTCGGTTAATTCAATAAGAAATGGGAACTAGCGGTTGGTTTCGTTGGCACCAGTATCACCCAACCGAATTCAATTCTATCATTTACTCATTTCCTTCAATGAGTGAATTTTCAAGCTCAACCAAACCCCTTTTCAAAATAAATAGCAAATCAAGTAGATGAATAAAAGTCGTGAGGAAGTTTTTCGTTTGTCTATTATTATAGACAACCCCTTCCATATTATCTATGGAATTCGAACCTGAATTCGATTCGTGATTCGTCATTTCTATCTTATTGGCTCTTGTTCTTTATTTCAGCATCCTTTATTTCCAGGATATTGATTTCCGCCTATTCTTGTTTTATACCCTTTATTTGATGGATGAGTTCCGGCCATTTTCACATCTAGGATTTACATCTAAAACATAGATCACTGTCAAGAGTCAATTTGTTCTATTTATATGAAAAATGAAAAAAGGAAGGGGGGTCGCTCAGAAAACCTGCAAAACAAGATTGGGTTGCGCCATACATATGAAAGAATATACAATAATGATGTACTTGGATGTATTTCTTTGGTGAATCAAATACTAGGGTTTAATAACAAACCATTCTAATTAGTTGAGTTGACAGTTTTGTGAAAGATTCCCGCGAAAGGGTTTTTCTTCACGCCTAATCCACGTCGAGCAGATCTTGTCGTTGTGAGAATTCTTAATTCATGAGTTGTAGGGAGGGACTTATGTCACCAAAAACAGAGACTAAAGCAAGTGTTGGATTCAAAGCGGGTGTTAAAGAGTACAAATTGACTTATTATACTCCTGAATATGAAACCAAAGATACTGATATCTTGGCAGCATTCCGAGTAACCCCTCAACCCGGAGTTCCGCCCGAGGAAGCAGGGGCTGCGGTAGCTGCCGAATCTTCTACTGGTACATGGACAACCGTGTGGACCGATGGACTTACCAGCCTTGATCGTTACAAAGGACGATGCTACCACATCGAGCCTGTTGCTGGAGAGGAAAATCAATATATTGCTTATGTAGCTTACCCTTTAGATCTTTTTGAGGAGGGTTCTGTTACTAACATGTTTACTTCCATTGTAGGTAATGTGTTTGGGTTCAAAGCTCTACGAGCTCTACGCCTAGAGGACTTGCGAATTCCTACTTCTTATATCAAGACTTTCCAGGGCCCGCCCCACGGCATCCAAGTTGAGAGAGATAAATTGAACAAGTATGGCCGTCCCCTATTGGGATGTACTATTAAACCCAAATTGGGGTTATCCGCCAAGAACTACGGTAGGGCGGTTTATGAATGTCTCCGCGGTGGACTTGATTTTACCAAGGATGATGAGAACGTGAACTCCCAACCATTTATGCGCTGGAGAGACCGTTTCTTATTTTGTGCTGAAGCCCTTTTTAAAGCGCAGGCCGAAACGGGTGAAATCAAAGGACATTACTTGAATGCTACTGCAGGCACATGCGAAGAAATGATCAAAAGGGCCGTGTTTGCCAGGGAATTGGGGGCTCCCATCGTAATGCATGACTACTTAACGGGGGGATTCACTGCAAATACTAGCTTGGCTCATTATTGCCGAGACAACGGCCTACTTCTTCACATCCATCGCGCAATGCATGCAGTTATTGATAGACAGAAGAATCATGGTATGCACTTTCGTGTCCTAGCTAAAGCGTTGCGTCTGTCTGGTGGAGATCATATTCATGCTGGTACCGTAGTAGGTAAACTGGAGGGGGAACGGGATATCACTTTGGGTTTTGTTGACTTACTACGCGATGATTTTATTGAAAAAGACCGAAGTCGCGGTATTTATTTCACTCAAGATTGGGTCTCTACGCCAGGTGTTCTGCCCGTGGCTTCGGGCGGTATTCATGTTTGGCATATGCCTGCCTTGACTGAGATCTTTGGGGATGATTCCGTACTACAATTCGGTGGAGGAACTTTAGGACACCCTTGGGGAAATGCACCCGGTGCGGTAGCTAATCGGGTGGCTTTAGAAGCGTGTGTACAGGCTCGGAATGAGGGACGTGATCTTGCTCGTCAGGGTAATGAAATTATTCGTGAAGCTAGCAAATGGAGCCCTGAATTAGCTGCTGCCTGTGAGGTATGGAAGGAGATCAAATTTGAATTCCAAGCAGTGGATACGTTGGATTTATAGTCCAGTAATTCCCGCTCCTTCCCCCAATTACAATTAAACTCGGCCCAATCTTTTACTAAAAGGATTGAGCCGAGGATAAGGATTCTATCCATTTTGATGGCTATTGACAAATATCCATGTGTTGATTAATATATTGTATTGACGATCAAAAATGAAGGATTGAGCCGAGCTAAGACCAAATTACATATCGAAGTTGTTTCTTAAATTAGAATGGATAGAGTTGATGGAGGATACAATTGACGGATATGATCCTTAGATTCGAATGGATACAATTGATGGAGGATAGAATTGACGGAGGATACAATTGACGGATATGATCCTTAGATTCGAATGGATACAATTGATGGAGGATAGAATTGACGGAGGATACAATTGACGGATATGATCCTTAGATTCGAATGGATACAATTGATGGAGGATAGAATTGACGGAGGATACAATTGACGGAGGATAGAATTGATGGAGGATACAATTGACGGAGGATAGAATTGATGGAGGATACAATTGACGGAGGATAGAATTGACGGAGGATAGAATTGATGGAGGATAGAATTGACGGAGGATAGAATTGATGGAGGATACAATTGACGGAGGATACAATTGACGGATTCGAATGGATAGAATTAATGGATTAGAATGGATAGAATTGATGGATCCTTGAATGCTTTGTTGAAACTACAAGATAGAAATGGATCCATTTCTATCTTGTAGTTTCAACAAACCATTCCAGGAAGATATTTGACGATGATGCGAAGAAATTTTCCAAAATTTCTTTACTTCTTTCTAATTTGGAAAATGAAATATAGTGCAACGCCTATTCATAAAAAAATTCTTTATCTTTTGATTTTAGTTTTTAGTCAGTTGTTTAAAATTCACTTACGACTCCATCTACGACAGACAGGAAATGAAATATAGGAAAACGGGGAGTGATCACATCCAATGACTATTCATCTTTATTTCTTTATTGATTTCTTTATTTATAAAGGAGAACACATATGAAAAAACATTGGTTCAATTCAATATTCTTTAATAATCGGCTATTATACGGGCATAGGAATAGGATAAGTAAGGCAGTGGACGGTGTTATCCCCACTATTGGAAATACCAGTGGGGGGGAATATCCCGTTCTAAACGATACGGATAAAAACATTCATGATTGGAATAATCACAATCAAAGTTGCATTGATGGTTATCTTTGTTCTGAAATCAGTAGTGGTGGTGACAGTGATATCGGTAAAAGTATAAACGACAATGACATTGATAATGATAGTGGTGAAATTTTCAAAGAGGGTGTTTATTATCTTAATCGCACTTACCTTCATACTGAGGACTATATTGATTATATTGATCAATGTAGTGATGAAAATCTAGGCAGTGTTGATAATGATAGTAACATTTGTAATGATGAAATTGCAAATGGTAGTGACAGTGATAGTTTGAATGGATTTCAAGACTTCAAACATTTATGGGTTGTGTGCGACCAGTGTTATATATCAAATTATAAGAAAGATTTGAAGTCAAATGTAAATATCTGTGAATATTGCGGTTTCCATTTGAAAATGAATAGTTCAGATAGAATCGAACTTTCGGTTGATTCGGGAACCTGGGAGCCTATGGATGAAGACTTGGTCTCTGTTGACCCCATTGACTTTGACAAGGAAGAGGCGAAAAAGTTGGAAATGTCGGAATGGTTGAAAGAGTTTAAAGAGTTGTTCGAAATGTTGGACGAGATAGCAGAAAAGGAGGAGGCGGAAAAGAAGGAAGCGGCGGAAAAATTGAAAGAGTGGGAAGGGTGGGAAGGGTTGAAAAAGAAGGACAAAGAGGAAGGGTTGAAAGAGTGGAGGAAACAGTGGAACGACTGGGAAAGTTGGTGGAAACGGCAGGGAGAGGGAGTGCTGGAAAAACTTTGTGATGAATCGATGAAAATGTTGGGCGACGCGCTAGCAGAAAAGGAAGAGCTGGAAAAGTATGAAAAGAAGGAATGGGTGGATAAAGCTTGTGAGAAACTGTTGAAAGTGTTGGACGAGATAGCAGAAGATGAAGAGCTGGATGAAGCTTTTGAGAAACTGTTGAAAATGTTGAACGGGACGGCAGAAAAGGAAGGGGCGGAAGGGCAGAGGAAAGAGTTGGACGAGCGGGAAGAGTTATGGGCTTTGCTCCAAAAGGTCCTAAGGATGAATTTTGCATGTTGGAAAGGGGTAGAAGAGGTATGGGGTTTGTTAGAAGAGAGAGCAGAGTTGGAAGAGTTTCAAGAGCCGTTCGAGCAGTTGAAAGAGTTTAAAGAGTTGTTCCAACGGTTAGAAGAGTTTCAAATGGTGGTCGACGCGATAGCAGAAAAGAAAGAGCCGGAAAAGTATGAAAAGGTAGAAGAAGAGGAGGGTTGGTGGAAACAGCAGGGAGAGGGAGTGCTGGAAAAACTTTGTGATGAACTGATGAAACTGTTGAAAGTGTTGGACGAGATAGCAGAAGATGAAGAGCTGGATGAAGTTTTTGAGAAACCGTTCGAAATGTTGAACGAGACGGCAGAAAGGGAAGGGGCGGAAAACGATGAAGAGGTAGAAGAAGCAGAAGAAGTAGAAGAAGTAGAAGAGGTAGAAGAAGTAGAAGAAGTAGAAGAGGTAGAAGAGGTAGAAGAAGTAGAAGAGGTAGAAGAAGTAGAAGAAGTAGAAGAGGTAGAAGAGGTAGAAGAAGTAGAAGAGGCGGAAGAAGTAGAAGAAGTAGAAGAGGTAGAAGAGGCGGAGGAAGTAGAAGAGGTAGAAGAAGTAGAAGAAGTAGAAGAGGTAGAAAAGGCGGGAGAGACGGAAGAAGAGGAAGAGGAGGAAGAGCAATCTTATCTAGAGCGTCTCGATTCGCATCAAAGAGAAACGGGCTTAAATGAGGCTGTTCAAACAGGCATAGGCCGAATAAATGGTTTTGCCGTAGCAATGGGTTTTATGGATTTTGGGTTCATAGGGGGTAGTATGGGATCCGTAGTAGGTGAAAAAATCACCCGTTTGATCGAGTATGCTACTAAGAATTCTATGCCTCTTATTATGGTGTGCGCTTCTGGAGGAGCACGTATGCAAGAAGGAACTTTGAGCTTGATGCAAATGGCTAAAATATCTTCTGCTTTAAACGCTTTTCAATTAAAACGAAAGTCATTCTATGTATCAATCCTTACAACACCTACAACCGGCGGAGTGACAGCCAGTTTTGGTATGTTGGGAGATATCATTATTGCTGAACCCAATGCACACATCGCTTTTGCGGGTCCAAGAATAATTGAACAATTATTGAATGTGATAGTCCCCGAAGGTGTACAAGAGACTGAGTATTTATTCGAAAAGGGCTTATTGGATTCAATTGTACCACGTAATCCTTTAAAGGGCGTTCTGAGTGAATTATTTCAACTACACGGTTTCTTTTCGTGGTCTTTTCGTTGATTGAATTCAATTCAATGAAGTAGAGCACTAATAAAAAAGCGGATTATCATAATTTATTATTTCGTGTAGAAAGATGAATAGGTAAACTTCATTTCATTTAGTTCTATATTTATTGCACCTATTCTCTACTTATAATAGATACTTATAATAGATATACTGATCATAAGATCTATTTGTAACAGGTACAAATATTAAATCGAGGTACCCTTTACTATGACAGATCTCAATTTACCCTCTATTTTTGTGCCTTTAGTGGGCCTAGTATTTCCGGCAATTGCAATGGCTTCTTTATTTCTTCATGTCCAAAAAAACAAGATTCTTTAGATCCGATGGCATCAAATCTCAATCTCATCAATTGACTTTAACACCGAAGCTTGGATCATAATAAAGATATTTATTAGTAGAATAGGTTACGGTACGGCACGTGGCTCTCTCCGAGCAAAAAAGCGGTTATTGTTATGCATGCGGGTCCCTATATCAGGGACCCGCATGCATAACAATAACCGCTTTTTTAATAGATCCGCGAATATCTGAAATGAAAAGTCAATCTATCTATACATATGTAGATAGAGATAGTTGGATCGTCTAAGGGGGGTGTGATTTTTTTATATCTAACCAATTCGATGAATGACTCCTGATGATTTACAGCATCGTGGTGCTAGTTTATGAGAGTGACTTCGGTATCAAAACAAAAAAGTCAAGCCGAATGAATTTGACTCATTCTCTTCTCTGAATTCCAATAGAATAGAATAGAATCGGATCTAATATGAACTGGAAATCAGAACGTATATGGATAGAACTTATAACAGAGTCTCGAAAAACAAGTAATTTCTGCTGGGCCTGTATCCTTTTTTTAGGTTCATTGGGATTCTTATTGGTTGGAACTTCTAGTTATCTTGGTAGGAATCTGATATCCTTATTCCCCTCCCAGCAAATTCTTTTTTTTCCCCAAGGGGTTGTGATGTCTTTCTATGGGATCGCCGGTCTGTTTATTAGTTCCTATTTGTGGTGCACAATTTCGTGGAATGTAGGTAGCGGTTATGATCTTTTCGATAGAAAAGAGGGAATAGTGTGTATTTTTCGTTGGGGATTCCCCGGAATAAACCGTCGCATCTTCCTTCGATTCCCTATGAGAGATATCCAGTCGATCAGAATGGAAGTCGAGGGGGGTCTTTATCCTCGTCGTGTCCTTTATATGGAAATCCGAGGCCAGGGGGCCATTCCCTTGACTCGGACTAATGAGAGTTTGACCCCACGAGAATTTGAGCAAAAAGCTGCCGAATTGGCCTATTTCTTGCGCGTACCAATTGAAGTATTTTGAAATGAACCAAAGAATGAATGCTTTCTCATTCTCAACACGAGGGAAGGAACTTGGGAATCCGGTTTTAATCTAATCGAATGAATTTTATTGGGAATGTTTTTTCGAGCAAAACAACATGGTCAATACCGCTGTGGACTATAGAATAGAAAGTAGGCGGGCGTATACGGAACAGCCATAAATAACAATAACATAATAAGAAGCGATTTTTTTCCTTCCAAAGAGAAATTCTTTTTTATCCATATGGAACTCAAGTCAATTCTTTCATATTCATATTAGTAAAATATCTAAAAAGTATGTATTCATCACACATATCAGAACATTTCAGAATAGAGTACAAGGTTTTTCTTTTTACACCCAAGATTTTGAATTGATACTTTAGATACAGACGGATCGTATCTCGTAAATTATCTCTCTTTTGTCAATCGATGTTTCTTTTTTAGCCCTTCTTTTGCTCTTTGATGAGCAAACCGATTGGGTCTCTCATAACTATTCAACTTCTCTCGTTTTACCGCCTAGTTAATTTAGGGTTTCATCCTAACTATTCTTCAGAAATATCTCTGCGCCTCAACTTTGACTGGGCTGAAGGTAGCCGGGGAAACGTTTCGAAATAATTCCTTAATCCAAAGGGGGGTTCCGCCTCGAAATCCGAATAGAATAAGATTCATTGCTTCAAGTGGTTCTTTCGGGCATTCATCCAAAGCAACAAACGAAAATGCAATTGGTTTGCATTTGACCGGTTGAGCTGCCCCCGGGAACAAAATTTGATTTTTTCTTCATTCGAGGGGGACCTTTGTTCTATTTCTAGATTTTTTCTAGATCCAAGGCTAACTAAAAAAAAAATAAGATGGGCAGAAAAGCTTATTAGATACCATCGACTCCGGTATCTAATAAGTTCTACCTACTATTGGATTTGAACCAATGACTTTCGCCGTATGAAAGCAACACTCTAACCACTGGGTTAAGTAGGTTTTTTATCATCAAATAGAAAAAGCAGGACGCGCGGGGGATTCTAATTATAGATCGAATATAACTTCTAAGCAATATCAATCCTTGGCAGGAAACGGATCAGAGAGCTATCATGTGGGATTATGAAATATCCATCTTGACAAGAAATTATCTAGACGTTAAGATATCTATGAAAGGGGAAAAGGGCTATAGCTCAGTTAGGTAGAGCACCTCGTTTACACGCGCGCCAATGTCTTTTCAGGGGGGTCCATCGTACAATCAATAGAATTGATTTTCTTGAGAAATCGATGTCTTACTCCATAGATTCGAGGGAACAATAGCCTGACAAATATTTTGTTCAGTCCGATTCGGGTACCAATTTAGGTTCCGAATAGAACCCGCCGCCGATTTGATAATTGATAAGGTAAATACCCAGTCCATTCAATGCTAGGCATAATTAATACGAGAATAAGGACCTCAAAAGAACCTCTTTTCGCCCTATGAACTTTAAGGTGTATGAAGTATCATATTTGACTCTTGGAGCGTAGCGATAGAGACTCGTCGGGTTGATTTAGGCCGGAGGCATACCTACGTCAAGGTCACTCTTCTTTGAAACACTTTGGTATTGCTCCTGAATCAGAATCAAAAAAATGAATCAGAGCACGTGGAGCCATCTCATTATCTTCCTGTTAAGAAAAAACATGGTGGACTGGCTGATCTTTCTATCAGTTAATGAAAGAGCCCAATGCAAAAAAAAATGCATGTTGGGCTTTTAAAACAGTTCGAATCATTTCGACAATCAATAAAATAAGAAGTTCGATCTGTTTTACCGAGAAGGTCTACGGTTCGAGTCCGTATAGC